TTTCGACTTTCCGTAAGCGGGCCCGGGCTTTTTCTAACTGGTCTAGGGCCCCCTTGCGTAATTCTTCTGAATTTTGAATAGTCTTCAAGATCCTTTGTTTTCGATTATCTAATAAATCACTTAACACTCCCTTTCCAAAAAAAATTAACACACCAAGTACTACACTTAGGTTTATTAGATTGGTTGCAAAAATATCAGTATTAAACCCGAAACTCCCCGCGGATGGCCAATAACCCAAGGAAAGGAAAGAATCGGTTACATTTTTCATATGATCTCCTCTTTCTTATAGTTATAGCTTTCTTCTAGTTATAGATAGACTACTTATTTTTTTTTCTTTCTATTCTTTATTGTATTCTTTTATTATGACTTTCACTATTTCTAAATAGAAAATAGGAAATTGAGTCAAAAAATATATTGATATTAGAAATGGATTTTAATGGATTTTTTTTTTTCAATTGGAAATTTCCAATACTTGGAAATTTCCAATAAGCTTGATACTTATTCGATTCGAATTCGGTACCAGGTCTTATACAGGTCAGTTGCGAAATACCTCGTTTGTTACAATACAATTGCAATACTTCCTAAAAAAAGTTCGTCCATTGGACTAAGAAGGTAAAGGAAAAAGTGAGTTGGATCCTCATTCTTAAACCAGGGATTTCCGTGGGTTGTTGTTCCTAAGTAATTAAATTGTAGGAATTAAATAAATATTAAAATAATTCAAAAAAACAAGATCAACAAATCTTACGGAAATAAATAAAAATATGTGTTTTTAGGATTAAACAAAAGGATTCGCAAATAAAAGAGCTAATGCTACAACTAACCCATAAATTGTTAAAGCTTCCATGAAAGCTAGACTAAGTAATAAAGTACCCCGTATTTTTCCTTCCGCCTCTGGTTGTCTCGCGATCCCTTCTACAGCCTGTCCCGCAGCAGTACCTTGACCAACCCCAGGTCCAATAGAAGCAAGCCCGACAGCCAATCCAGCAGCAATAACGGAAGCGGCAGAAATCAGTGGATTCATGATAAGTTCCTCGCGCCAAAACAAAAATAAAGAAATAGTTAATGATACAATCAACCAATATTCAAGTCACAATTACCGACGAAATGGAAAGGTTTCTATTGAAATCCCTATCCAAATTCACAATAGTAAGACAAATTAGATATATCTTTAGTTCATATATACCTAGTTAATGTCTAATATCACATATACGTGTTTTTCCCCCATACCGTAAACCAAATATTGTATCTTAAAGTCATCGGGATTCTCGAATCATTCTTCGAAAGATTCACAAGAGTTGTCTTATAGCGATTAGATTATATACACCTAGTTCGACCCCCCATTCCTACGCAAACCAATCCATATTTTTTTTACAACAAAAAAATATCGTAACCTTTTTTACAATTACTCTAGATCGTCTATATCTTGATTTATACCTTATTTGTATATTTATTTATCTTCCCTAAGTGGATTACCTCAAACGGCGCATACATTGCGTCAGGCTAAGCTAAAAAAGACTGTGTTGGAAACTAGTCAATGATGACCTTCCATGGATTCGCCTATATAAGCCGCAGCTAGGGTTGCAAAAATAAGAGCTTGAATACCGCTTGTAAATAATCCAAGGAACATGACTGGTATAGGAACTACTAAAGGTACTAAAGAAACAAGAACAACAACTACTAATTCATCAGCTAAAATATTTCCGAAAAGTCGAAAACTAAGCGATAACGGTTTTGTGAAATCTTCTAAGATGTTAATAGGTAAAAGGATTGGCGTTGGTTGAATATATTTACCGAAATAACTCAATCCCTTTTTTGTAAGGCCCGCATAAAAATATGCTACTGAAGTAAGTAAAGCTAAAGCAACGGTCGTGTTTATATCATTTGTGGGTGCGGCTAACTCCCCGTGAGGTAACTGTATAATTTTCCAGGGTAAAAGAGCCCCTGACCAATTCGAAACAAAAATAAATAGAAACATAGTTCCAATAAAGGGAACCCATGGACCGTATTCTTCTCCAATTTGAGTTTTGCTCACGTCTCGAATGAATTCAAGGACATATTCAAAGAAATTCTGACCATCAGTAGGAATGGTTTGTGGATTACGAACAGCTAGAATGGCTGAACCTAATAAAATAGCAATTACGACCCAAGAAGTAATAAGTACTTGCGCATGGACTTGGAAACTTCCTATTTGCCAATAGAAATGTTGGCCTACTTCCACACCGGATATATCGTATAAACCTTTTAGTGTTTTGATAGAACATAATAGAACATTCATATTACCCTCTGAAAGAAATAGAACTTAAAAAGGAATTATTTTGATTCAACCATCTTTTTTTTTCGATTTGCCTACTTGAATTATATATTTAAAATATCAACTAATCACAGAAAATCTCCGGTTTTTATCTCTTTTATGCTAGTCAAGAATAATAACCGATTCAATAAATCGATTATATGGAGTTCCCCCAAAAATTTACTTATCTTATTATTAATCAAGAATTTC